GATAGTGGGTGTTATAAGAACATTGGAGAAATAAGAACACCTTGGTTTGTCGATTAATAATAGGAATTGTATATATAGAGTATTACAGAATATTTCTGTTATGTCCCAGGACAAAAAATTTGTGAATAATGAGACATGAGGAGGACTACTATGTCACTACAGGTGGACTACTCCTAATACGTGCAATTAGTCATTTTGCTAATCAATAAATGTTCAACTTCCTAACTTAACTATAAGTCAGAATAATCAGAATTCATTATAATGGTGGTTATCCTTTTCCTTTTAGAAAAAATAATAGAGATATTTTCCGCTGAAAAACGAAGGCTAAAAATTGAGTTTAGTGGGAAAAAAGCCCTTTATCGGATTTGAACCGATGACTTACGCCTTACCATGGCGTTACTCTACCACTGAGTTAAAAGGGCCATTTTATTCAATTCATGAATTAGCCATTTTTTTTTTCATTATGAGTCTACTGCATATATGTATATATGTACTATATGTACATAATATATACGTATATGCATAGGAGTTCATTCAGGAACAATAAATTGGATTTACTCCAAAAGTAGATAAGATTATTATTTTTAATTTATGAAAAAAAAAATTCTAAAAAATCATAACATAAAAGTAGGAAAGATTTTTTGGATCTAGTCATACCATTAGACTATATTGACAATTCCAAAAAACTGCTCATACTATCATCATAGTATGATGATGGTCGGGCGTATATGCCCCTATCGTCTAGTGGTTCAGGACATCTCTCTTTCAAGGAGGCAGCGGGGATTCGACTTCCCCTGGGGGTAGGGTACTATGAAAGGAAGTTGATCATAGATTATCGATAAGCCTAGAATGAATTCTTCCTGGGTCGATGCCCGAGCGGTTAATGGGGACGGACTGTAAATTCGTTGGCAATATGTCTACGCTGGTTCAAATCCAGCTCGGCCCAATAATTCACCGCTCCATGAATATGATATAACCAATTTGTCTTCCATAAACGGAAATGCCTAATCCGTAGAAATAAAGAGAAAGGATCAATTTTTTTTTCTCTATCCCTATTTTTCTCTTTCTGATCTTTCTAAGGATCTAATTCATGATACTTTACTTAATTAAGTAAAGTATCATGAAAAGCAAACAAAAGAGTTTAGTTCTTTTTTCTCATTGAAAGATTGATTATCCACTTTTGGCCGTAAAATAATTATTGGTTACTAGTAATCCGTGTCACTCTCACTATAGCCCATATTATATGTGGATATGATATCAGTATATCATTCCTGTCTTTCTTACAATATGACAACTAGGACTAGAATGTTCTTATGATTACATTAAGAATATGTAACATTAAGAATATGTATGCCATACACCTCACTGGGATTGTAGTTCAATTGGTCAGAGCACCGCCCTGTCAAGGCGGAAGCTGCGGGTTCGAGCCCCGTCAGTCCCGAACTAGGATCCGGTGAATTTATCAATTCATCTCTCTCTTTTCACGGAAAAGGGGGACAGGAAGCAAGATCTAATCCTCAGTGGGGATCCTTATTTCTTTTGTTTTTTATTTCACATTTATCATCACACAAATATATATGGATACGGGAATTTCAAATCTTTCCACTACTCCCGATTGATAAAGGAGAGACATATCATATGTACATTAGTACAATCGGTGGTATTACTATATTCAGTATTTTAAGAGATACCATCCTCGTCTTACTTTCTTTTTCGATTGTTCTTGATCAATGAAATGGAGTAGAGTGATCCTATTTTACCGGGAGTACATACAAAAATGGTATTCGTTTATTGTACGATGGACAATGAACTTAACATAATTACCTCGACAGAGTACTTTTCAGGTTAAACCACACCTTTTCTAGTTCTGACTTTGTTTGTGTATCCTCAATGACTAATTGTAAACAATCTATCTCATTCTCATTCAAATTGCAGACATCATTTTTGATGTATGCATTCCAGTACAAATAAATACAAGAAAGAGGATACTAATAAAATAAAAGAAAAGACCGAGCAAGGACCCTTTTCAGTAAATTTGTTGGAATATTTGATCTTTTTTATTTAATCCCTTTTTTTCCATCTCACCTCGTTTGGGTCTGTGTGTGACCCATAGAATACCGGTCATATAATACCTCATAATTGTAAGTATAATACACAGGAAGGAGAGTTGTATAAGATAAGGAAGACAGTAGGTTATAGAAAAGAAAAAGTGGAAGAGGATGAAAAATCCAATGGGATTCCTGATCCAATAAAAAATCCCATTTCGTAATTAGTATGGATAAAGGATCTTCCCATGTTATACTATTCAATTCTCGACGATGAATCGATTTGATAGATCAGATATTGTTATTCATAATATTGATCCTATTCAGTATCATCAGGATCAATTCATCCCAATGAATTTACAGGAGTTAAATTTCTCATCTCTATGGGATTACATCCCGAGTTATTGCGAATAAAAAAAATAAATAATGAAATTATGGAAGTCAATATTCTCGCATTTATTGCTACTGCACTGTTCATTCTAGTTCCTACTGCTTTTTTACTTATTATCTACGTAAAAACAGTCAGTCAAAATGATTAATTTGAATCTGAATTATTAGTTCTTATCAATCCTTTTTTCAATGATTGAAGAAATGAAAGAAAGGGATTAAAAGAAAATTCCAAGTCTTAAATGAAATGATCTGGTTGGAATCATAAAATGTGGTAGAAAGGACTATATATAGTCCTTTCCACCACACTTTAGAGTATTTTATATTATCTAATATTGTATACAATGATATTATCATATAAAGTTGTATTGTATACAGATATAGACTTTATCTAAATGGAGGGTTTTTATGGATCAATTTACAATATGTATGTATATGATGTATTAGATGTACATCTAATCTAAATAGTAGACTAGTACATCGAAATAGCAGTCTAATTCTATTTCTTTTTTTCGCTACATCCACTCGATTTCGATCAACCCAAAATAATCGAAGGCCAATTCTTCTAATTCCTAGGTTTCTTATAATTTTATATATAGGTTCCGGGATCCATCAAAAGAATCAATAGAGGAAGAATAGTATAGGAATATACTATAGCAAAAGAAAACAAAACCAAGGAATTTTTTGGATTTCCCATCCCAAGAAGTCATTGATTGAGCCATTAACAGATCATTTACGAAGTTCTATGGTAACTTCTTCAGATTTTGAAAGGAAGTAGATTAGTAAAGGGGACTCGGACCATTTTTCATGCTTAAACATGACATGAGATGAGTCAAAAAAGCATAAAAAAATCTCTAGGAGTCTAAAATGTTAAATGTATGATATGTGGTGGATCACTCAGCGGAAGAAAGATCTAATTTTATTATGTGTAGAACCTCTTTGGACAACCACTAGTCACTTCCAGTAGAAAGTAAGTATCGTCGTAATCTAATAGCAGAACGATTTGTTCTTAGAACAGTGAAAGTAAAGAAAGAGAGAAACAAATAAAGAAAAAACTAGGTATTGGTTTTTTCTCATTGTAATATCCATAATTCTGGTAAGAACAGGTTTATCCAAACAGAATATTTAGGAGGAATTCGTTTGGAAAAAATTTCCTATCATGCGTAGATTTGAGTTTTGAAATACAACTAAACTATAGTAATCATTCGTTGTTTGATCGAATGGTTATTATTCATTATTGTCTTTCCAGTATAATTTTGAAAGAGAGACAAGCTTTTTTAAAATAAAGCTTCGAAAAACGATCAATGCAAAACGATCAATTAAACAATTGATACAATTCGATTACTCAATCGATTACTCAATCGATTACTCAATCGATTACTCAATCAATTATTAATATACCTAGAGTCCACTCCTTCCCCATACTACGAGTGAAAGGGAAAATGTAAAGACTACCATTAAAGCAGCCCAAGCGAGACTTACTATATCCATGTGAATTATATCTCCTATTTCTATGAAGGAATTATTCCATTATTGATCAATAATCATAGTAGAATCAATGGCGCAGAGTCAAAATAGGATTCTGACTTAAGGCTATTGATGAACCAATTCAATGAATCCACTCGTAACAGATTCTTTATAGGATTTCTGGTAGAATTGGGAAGTATTAAGTAAAAATATGATACACACACCTTTTCCTTGCAAATTGCAAAGGAATGCTCCTAATGGAACATGTGGGAATAGTAAGACCTATTGTTTGTTTTGTTACCTTTCTTTCATAAGCAAAAATATAAAAAAAAATATACCATCAAGATAGATAACTATCTATTGGATACCTACATTTCCTATTTGATCTAAGCCTTACTGTCTTTCTTTCTGTGAAAGAATGGGGAGACATCACTACCATTATTACATACATTTTTTTTGTAATCTCCTTACACGACCAAAGAAATCTTTTTTTTTACTTTGACTCTGTTATTCTATAAGATAAGAGCCGACCAACCATCCTGATTGAATGTTTGAGTACTCGGAGTCTCTCGTAAGTATGGATACAAAGTATCTTCAGTCCTTTCCACAACTCCTAAATTGATTTCCCATCAGCCTATCTAATCTAATTCCAGACAGAGTCAGTAGACCCTACGTTAGTGTAGGTAGTGTAAGATAATTAGGAAGTCTTGATAGTCTTTCGTATAATCTTTTCTTCAATCCTAGGAGCAAAAATGGAATGTCCTTTAGGAACCTTTGGATACCAAGATTTCTGACCTCTTACTTTCGTAGTTCTGGAATTAATAAGTAAGCCTTACCTCATCCCTATTGGTATATCTGTTTGGGCCGCTACCCAGAACCCAAACAGAGCCAGATTTTGAGAAAACAACTTACAGTCTTTTATAGAACTATGTATTCTATAAATCAAGTATCGACAAGCCCCGTCCTTTGCCTTTGTTTATGCAGGGCAAGAATTTGTCGAGTTCTATTCTATCAGTAGAATAAGAAATTCTAAGTATTTTGTTGATCAGGCGACACCCAGATTTGAACTGGGGATAAAGGATTTGCAGTCCCCTGCCTTAC